TGAATGAAGGACTCGTTTAATCTGATCTGGCGATATCAATCAAATCCGAATGTTACTTCGTACATACTCACTCTTTAGACTTCTACTCGTCTAGAGGATTCCTCCTCTATTTCAGTAGAATTATACTATTCTAGTACAATGGCAGAATCGTGGATAGGGAACTATACTAGCTACCTACCTAATTTATTGTAGAAATTTCCGGGATAAATAATTGGACCATGCAAAATAGAAATACTTTTTCTTGGGTAAAGGAACAGATGACTCGATTCATTTCCGTATTGATCATGATCTATGTAATAACTCGGACATCTATTTCAAATGCATATCCCATTTTTGCGCAGCAAGGTTATGAAAATCCCCGAGAAGCGACTGGGCGTATTGTATGCGCCAATTGCCATTTAGCTAATAAGCCCGTGGATATTGAGGTTCCACAAGCTGTGCTTCCTGATACTGTATTTGAAGCAGTTGTTAGAATTCCTTATGATATACAACTGAAACAAGTTCTTGCTAATGGTAAAAAGGGGGCTTTGAATGTAGGGGCTGTTCTTATTTTACCCGAGGGATTCGAATTAGCTCCTCCCGATCGTATTTCTCCTGAGATGAAAGAAAAGATAGGCAATCTTTCTTTTCAGATTTATCGACCCACTAAAAGAAATATTCTTGTGGTAGGTCCTGTTCCCGGTCAGAAATATAGTGAAATCGTCTTTCCCATTCTTTCCCCGGACCCTGCTACTAAGAAAGACGTTTACTTCTTAAAGTATCCCGTATATGTAGGTGGGAATCGGGGAAGAGGTCAGATTTATCCCGACGGGAGCAAGAGTAACAATACAGTCTATAATTCTACAGCAGCAGGTATAGTAAACAGAATAGTACGTAAAGAAAAAGGAGGGTATGAAATAACCATATCTGATGCATCGGATGGACATCAAGTAGTCGATATTATACCTCCGGGACCAGAACTTCTTGTTTCAGAGGGTGAATCTATCAAGCTTGATCAACCATTAACGAGTAATCCCAATGTGGGTGGGTTTGGTCAGGGAGATGCAGAAATAGTACTTCAAGATCCATTACGCGTCCAAGTTTTGTTGTTCTTCTTAGCATCTGTTATTCTGGCACAAATCTTTTTGGTTCTAAAAAAGAAACAGTTTGAGAAGGTTCAATTGTCCGAAATGAATTTTTAGATCTGCGGATTCATCAAGTTGGTAAAAAGAAAGAGCCGAATTGTTGTGATCGATACAATTATGTTATGTATGATCCAAAAAAATCGTGGAAATTGTTTTGCTTACTTTGTTTATACTATTTTGTTTAGACGATTTTCTTTTCTGCGAGATGTAAGAAATTGCTTGTATCTTATTCCTGGTAATAGTATGTATATTGTGAAGAAGACCGCTCGACCCCTTTTTTCATTCAATCCAAATTGGAGCGCTGTGGCTATGTCGGATCTCCTATTGCCAGATTATAAATGCCATGTAATGCATCAATAGTTTTTTCTACCTCCTAGAATCGAATTCTATACTAATAGATAATAGTAGGCATAAGTAGGGGCAAGGGGCAAATACACGGAAAGGGATAAATGAAAGGAACAAACGATTCGATTCTAGGAGGTATTACTCGTCTTCCTAATCTTCGACACAAGAAAAGGGTGGAAAATTCCTTTTCTTGTGTCGAAAGAATAATAATTCTTGATCCTGGTCGTCAAAGATTACTATTTGTTTGATTCTCCAGTTCTATCGGAGCCCCTTGTTTAGATTCATAAGAAGTAGTGGATAAAGAAAAAGGGGTGGGAGTAACTTACTGAGCAAATAGAACTTCTTCAATGAACTTATAAAAAAATTTAGAAAAGAAAAAATCAAATTTCAAGAAAAAAACGCTTAATGCTCCGGGTGAAAAGATGAAATCTTGGATTTTTGCGCATATCCAAATCCTTATTTTATTGATGATCTCATCCCAGTTCAGTTCCTTTTTTTTCTTTTTAGAGAGTAAAGTAAGATTAGTATATAATGAGTATATATAAATGATTTGTAGGATGTCTCATCTACAAAAATGCATATTGTACCCAACGGATTCCTTTCTTAAAAACAAAAACATCATCAGAAACAAAGGAATGGGATGTTTGAAACATCGGAGCAAAGGATCTGTTTTGTCATTTCTACGAATAAAATATGTTAACTGGATGAATTTCCAACTTCTTTTATGTTATGGAATGGATCAAACAAAGTCCCGCCCGAAGAGTAAGAACTCAACAGAACCTTACCCTCTTTGTATGATTCGATCGAGGGGTAAGGTTCTGTTGAGTTCTTACTCTTTCATGTTGACAATCCGGTTCATCCCATTACTATAGGGATGAGCCCAATCCGGAATATGAACCGTAAAAGAAAATACCTATTGAACCAATCACAAGAATACCAGTTACAGTACCTATCAGCCAAAGAGGAATCCTTCCAGTAGTATCGGCCATTTATCCCACTTTCCTCCACATTTCATCAAGTGGTCGTGCTAG